AAAGAACAAGAGTAAAAAAGCGGTGATTAACCTCGCGGTACCTAACCCTTAATATCAAAAAAATAGACCCAAAAGGAATATTGTATCAGACTGCCTGTCTTCTTGTAGTTGGATCTCCAAGTTTCTGGAATGCTCCAAATTCAACTTGAGCGTCCAAATCTGGGTCAATACCAGCAAAAACATCTCTGAACAAGGTTCTAGCACCGTGCCAAATGTGTCCGAAGAAGAAAAGCAAAGCAAATGAAGCATGTCCAAAAGTAAACCAACCCCTTGGACTGCTCCGAAAAACACCATCAGATTTCAAAGTAGCACGATCTAATTCAAAAGTTTCACCCAATTGAGCACGTCGAGCATATTTTTTCACAGTAGCAGGATCGCTATAACTGACTCCATTGAGTTCACCACCGTAGAATTCAACAGTTACACCCACTTGTTCAACACTATACTTCGACTCGGCCCTTCTAAAAGGAACATCGGCTCTAACAATTCCATCGCCGTCTACCAAAACGACCGGAAATGTTTCAAAAAAAGTAGGCATACGGCGTACAAAAAGTTCACGCCCTTCTTTGTCTCTAAAGATTGGATGTCCTAACCACCCAACTGCTATTCCATCCCCGTTATCCATTGAGCCAGCTCTGAATAATCCTCCTTTTGCAGGATTATTGCCGATGTAATCATAAAAAGCTAATTTTTCAGGAATTTTAGACCAGGTTTCTGATAAATTTTGATTTTCTGCTAGCCCGGCACTGACTCTTCGATATATCTCTTGCTGGAAGTACCCCTGATCCCATTGATAACGGGTGGGACCAAACAATTCGATGGGAGTTGTTGCTGAGCCATACCACATGGTTCCAGCAACAACAAAAGCTGCGAAAAAAACAGCAGCGATACTACTGGAAAGGACGGTTTCAATATTTCCCATACGCAACCCTTTGTATAGACGTTGTGGTGGGCGGACGCTAAGGTGGAATAAACCCGCCAATATGCCCAATGTCCCTGCTGCAATATGATGAGAAGCTATTCCTCCTGGAACAAAAGGATCAAAACCTTCCACGCCCCACGACGGATTTACAGGTTGGACTTTTCCGGTTAGTCCATAAGGATCGGACACCCATATTCCAGGACCGTACAAGCCTGTTACATGAAATGCACCAAAACCAAAGCAAGCCACCCCTGAAAGAAATAAATGAATTCCAAAGATCTTGGGCAAATCCAAAGAAGGTTTTCCTGTACGTTCGTCGGTAAATATTTCGAGATCCCAATATACCCAATGCCAGATAGCTGCCAAAAAGCATAAGCCGGAAAAAACAATATGTGCTCCAGCTACACCTTCGTAACTCCAAATACCTGGATTCGTTACAGTCCCTCCTGTGATACTCCAACCGCCCCACGAATTGGTTATTCCCAAACGAGTCATGAAGGGTATAACAAACATGCCCTGTCTCCACATTGGATCAAGAACAGGGTCAGACGGATCAAAAACTGCTAATTCATACAGAGCCATCGAACCGGCCCAACCAGCAACCAGAGCTGTATGCATTATATGAACAGCAAGCAACCTACCGGGATCATTCAATACAACGGTATGAACACGATACCAAGGTAAACCCATGGAAAATACCCCTTTCTAAAAAAAAAATAGACACTACGTAACTTTATTGCATTGGAATATACTATGACTATCCTATGGACTTCCCCTGTTTCGTGGATTTTTTCAGAACAAGGGTGGATTCTATTAAATAACGGAACAATTCTGTTCGTAGGAACAAAGAGAGGCAGATTTATTCTATACTCGATAAGTACAAATACGCAATGGGGAGTTTCTACCATTTTCTATGAGCAAATATGTCCATATTTATTCATTATTATAAGGTCGTATTGGTAATAATTTGACTTTATTCAGCCCGCCTTTTTTATGAATTTTTCTAATCTATAGATAAAAGAAAATATTAATAAAGACAATAAAACCTGATTTTTACGTTTCCACATCAAAGTGAAATATAGTACTTAGTTCTTTTTCCTTCAACTAATGCCTATTGGTGTTCCAAAAGTACCTTTCCGACTTCCTGGAGAGGAAGATGCATCTTGGATTGACGTATAGTGCGACTTGTCAGATCTATTGGGTCATATGGGATTTCCCCGTTCTCTACCCCGATCGAGATATCCTCTGGTTCGCCCAAGAAAGATGAATTGAATCGTCGAAAATTTGGAGCGCGAACTTGACACTTTAATTAGATCCATTTGGTGGATATTCATCTTATTATACTATTCTAAATTAGATTAGAATAATTTATGGTTGGCTTGGTTGGACTAAAAAATGAAGTATCCAGGCTCCGTTTAGAAAAAATCCAATTTGTAAAATTTATATGATTCCTATATTCTTATTTGTTTAATACTTGGTGGAAAATATGAAATGAATTGAAAAAAAAAAAGAGAAAATCATAACAAAAAGAAATGGTAAGGGGGCATTTGTTCTATATGTGCAAATCAAAATCGGGCGGATCTTTACCCGGAGTAGAGCATAAACCTAAAAAGATGAAAGAGACCCATTCAGGAACAAGAAAATACCATCGTGATTCGCATTAAATCTCGATGAAAGAATACATCAATGAGAAGTTAATTCGAGAAGTTTAGTGACTTCTTTCTATTATAAGAAAAGAGGTCAAAACAAGTCTTTATTGAAAAATCGAATAAAAGGTCCTTTCGCTAGAAGTCAGAAAAACCTGCTATAGCTATAAAAAAGAACGAGGACTGGAATCTATACATTGATTCTTTTTTTTCGCAATTTTTTGAACCGTATGCATCAAAAGGTGCATGTACGGTTCCTAAGGGATACAACTTTACCCTAACCAACCGACTTTATCGAGAAAGATTACTTTTTTTAGGCCAGGGGGTTGATAGCGAGATCTCGAATCAACTTATTGGTCTTATGGTATATCTTAGTATCGAGGACGATACAAAAGATATTTATTTGTTTATAAACTCTCCTGGGGGGTGGGTAATACCTGGAATAGCTATTTATGATACTATGCAATTTGTACGACCGAATGTCCATACAGTATGCATGGGGTTAGCTGCCTCCATGGGATCTTTTCTCCTGGTCGGGGGAGAAATTACCAAACGTCTAGCATTCCCTCACGCTTGGCGCCAATGAGGTTTTTTTTTATTTGAAAGAAAAAAGAAGACTATGCCTTCGCCAGATAAATATTAAGTAACAATAGCATGGCACTTCGAATTCGATATGATCATTTTTTTTTTTCAAAATGTTAGATTATGTATCGAGAGAGTAGTATGAGATAAAAAGGATTTCCGATTTTCTCTTATCTATCGGGAGTCCAGTTCAGCGTCACAAACTTTTTTTGTTTTCACACCGGGAGACTCTTAACAAAATTTTTGTTATGAAAGAGCGCGAAAAACAAGATTTTGATCGAATCAAAAAGAAACTTTGGGATTGCTGAATCACAGACAACAAAATTAAATATATACAGCAACGGAGCCATCATAGTATTTTTGAAATCCTCCGAAAGGAAGGATGGCTTTTTGATCATTTACCTATCTGCCCCAGGTCTGATGGATTTTCTTTTTTTATCTTTCTTCAATGTAGGGTAAGGGTCAATTTTATTGTAGAGCCGTATGCAATGCACAAATTTTGCCTGTACGGTTGTTCAATTCTATCTTTTTTTTTCTTTTCTCTTCGCTTCATCATACGAGATAAAGAAACCTTTTATTATTTATTGTCAGGGTAATGATCCATCAACCCGCTAGTGGTTTTTATGAGACACAAGTGGGAGAATTTATCTTGGAAGCGGAAGAACTGCTGAAACTGCGTGAAACCATCACAAGGGTTTATGTACAAAGAACGGGTAAACCATTATGGGTTGTATCCGAAGACATGGAAAGAGATGTTTTTATGTCAGCAACAGAAGCACAAGCTTATGGGATTATTGATCTTGTAGCAGTTGAATGAAAATAACGTAAGGTGGATTTCGCGCAAATCCATGATTTGAGATTTAATATCCGAGGTTCTTAATTATCTTAAATAGAAGTAATTCATAATCAAATCATCCGGTTAGGATCAATCTAAACCAGTCCATTCATTATGTATATGATTCAACATGCCAACAATTAAACAACTTATTAGAAATACAAGACAGCCAATCAGAAATGTCACCAAATCCCCTGCCCTTCGGGGATGCCCTCAGCGCCGAGGAACATGTACTAGGGTGTATGTGCGACTCGTTTAGATCGTGAGCTGACACAAAAAAAAGAAAATTTTCCAGTATCAATGATCAGCACCACTGAATAGGATAGAATGGAAGAAAGGAATTTCATCCACTATATAAAAAAATATATCATATCTCTTCATTGTGTATTAAATTTATGGTTTTCGTTGGTGCAAATCCAATCACCTCAATTTAAGGTGAGAAACAATTCCCCATTGATAGCAAATGGTTATCCATTAAGCGGAGGAAATCTTATTTAAAAAACAAAAAGATTAGGTCCCCACTTTGGCAAGAACGGACTAACAGGGATAGCTACCCAGCTAACTTTCATAATTAAATACCGTTACTATATAGGTAGATCTCATTGTGAAAGACCTATTACTGGATAATTCATGGGTAGAGCCAAAGAGTGTGAACTATACAAGCTCCCACAATAACATAAAGTAAAGGCTCCGGTGTATAGAAAAGACCTCACCGTTTAAGAAGTAACCATAAAAACGACGGAACCCACTATTTTCTTTTTTTATTTACTCTCTTTTTAGACACCTAACAGAAGACAATTTCGTATTTCACTGTGAAATATCTAAAAAAATCGTGGTCGGGGAGGTTATAGTAGCCAAAGCCATTGGAATTAAAATTTTATACATTGGAAAAATCTGTTTTGTTATTAATAGATTAGGAAAGGGGAAAAGAATAACTGAAAGAACGGAAATCCATTAGTTATTCATCAAAGGTTCATTTATTCAATGACTAGAATTAAACGGGGATATGTAGCTCGGAGACGTAGAACAAAAATTCGTTTATTTGCATCAAGCTTTCGAGGAGCTCATTCAAGACTTACTCGAACTATTACTCAACAGAAAATAAGAGCTTTGGTTTCGGCTCATCGGGATAGGGGTAGACAAAAGAGAAATTTTCGTCGTTTGTGGATCACTCGAATAAACGCTGTAATTCGCGAAAATACAGTATCTTATAGTTATAGTAGATTAATACACGATTTATATAAGAAACAGTTGCTTCTTAATCGTAAAATACTTGCACAAATAGCTATATTGAATAGGAAATCTCTTTACATGATTTCCAATGAGATCATAAACGAAGTAGAATCCACCGGAATTATTTAAACGGATTTCCCCGGAGAATGAACTCCGGGAGGATAGAATAGAAATTACTATGAGTAAATTTTTTAAAATATTCAAAATGAATAAACACGCTCAATAAAAAAGTTTATTCTTTTCCGATTTAGTATTTATATTACGACACGATAATTCAATCTAGATTCTCGGATTTTTCGAGCAAAAAAAGTACCAATCCGAACTCAAAGGAGGATTGGAATTCTAATTCAAGTGAAGCAAGCGTAAGGCTAGTTATTGCTAGTCCTAAGACCAGCAGTTCTGGGGGCCGACTCGGTTCTTTCAAATTGTTTCTCATTATTGAGAAAGGGTAACAAAGATAAAATACGAGCTTGTTTTATGGCAGTAGTAATTAATCGTTGTTGTTTCAAGGTCAATCTATTCACCCGTCTAGATAATATTTTTCCTTGTTCACTAATAAATCGACTAATTAAACTCATGTTTCTATAATCAATTCGATCCCCCGATTCAATCGGGGGCAAACGCTTACGAAAAGTTCGCTTGGATTTAAGAAAAGGTCGCTTGGATTTATCCATGGTTTGTTTGTTTATTCCTTATCCCGAAAATCCGATTTCTGAATTCTAATTCATTTTAATCAAAATAGGATTTTTATATTTATATGTTATATATAATGTTATTTTTTCTATTTCCTTGAAAGGGTAACACGGGAGGTACTCTATTTTTTGATCTCCCCATGAATGGTATGTTTGGAACAATAGCGACAGAATTTTCTCAACTCTAATCGATTAGGTGTATTCTGTCGGTTCTTTTGAGTAATATATCTGGAAATCCCCATCGATCTCTTACTCTTATTAGCACCGTTTCGGACACAAGCGGTACATTCCAAAATTACCCTTAGTCGGACATCTTTACCCTTGGCCATGAACCTCCTTTTAATTTTGGATTTACTCAACTATTCTATTTTCAATTTGAAGCAAAGAAGAAAGGCATGAAAAAATACAAGTTACTAACTTCAAATCTAAAAGATCAATAAAGTAATGAAAATCGTAGTAAATGTAAATAATAAGTAATACAATGATTTCTAAACTCTATTTCAAATCGAAATACCGTTGTAAAATACTCTTGCCCTAGACCCACATTTCTATTCTATCCCCATTCCGATATTCATGTAATTCAAACTTGAGTCTGAGTCTCACAGACATTGAATCCGTTTTGATTCTTTCTCTTTCCTCCCTTATTCTAAAAAGGGAAAAAAGAGAAAAGAGGGGGAGGGGTTAGTCACAGATATTTGATTGTATTTTTAATCTTTTTAATTCCTTTCCGTGTCAATAACTAGAATTAAAAAAAGGGGAATGTCAACGCATCTGGAAAAAAGCGATTAATCTCTATCAATAGACCCGCTAAAGCTCCAAACCATAACGTGCTTAGAACTGGTGCCACAGAGAGATATGTTTTTAGATCTCGCATTCAAAACCCTCCTTCTTTTTTTTATTGGAATACATACATAAAAATAATGCATATATGATCAGATGCATTTGTAGTTAAGGACTTCTTCTAGTTGTACACGGAATCCCTAATTCAAATAAATAAGATTTTTCTTTTATTAAAACAGAAAAAAAGATCCCCCTACTTACCTTACCGAGTATTTCCAAAATACTCATTTTTATATATTATACTTTTTCGGTGAGTTCCGTATTTCATATGTATAGAAGTATTTTACTATTATATGTTAAATGAGACCAAAAAGACGAAATGGGCATAAAATTTATGTATATCCGTGGAGAAAATAACAATGTGGAAAACCAGATCGGAATTCTCTACAATGACACTGTAGAGCAATTGAAGGGGTGTAGCGCAGCTTGGTAGCGCGTTTGTTTTGGGTACAAAATGTCACAGGTTCAAATCCTGTCATCCCTACTTATTACTGTTCAAAAGACAAATAGAAAAAAGAGCAGTAACGAGGGATCTGTTGAGATCGATTCAAAACTAAAGAGAATCCTTTTCCTTACGGTCTTATCTAGAAAGCGCTCTTAGTTCAGTTCGGTAGAACGTGGGTCTCCAAAACCCGATGTCGTAGGTTCAAATCCTACAGAGCGTGATTTTTTCTTCTTAGATTAGATCGAATTTGACTGAAATACATTTAGCAACTTGTACAGCAATCGGAATTTGACCTCCTGTAAATG